ATTTGTGATTTCACGTTGAGTCTTTGAATCTAGAAATAATACAGAAATAGACTCAAAATTCACTTCGAATTCGAATGAAGAAATAATAAAATAAAAGAAAGAATCAAAAAATATTGTTTCCAGATATCCCAATTGTTCAAATTCGAAGCAAGTATCTCCTTTCGATGAATGCCCGAAAGAACCACTTTAAGTATTTAAGTAATGAGTATGATTAAGGTGTTGAGACGACAGAACTCCTTTTCTATGATTCTATCAAAACATCCAGTATTTCAAAAAAATTTCACTGACTATGAGTAGTCAGGAATAGAATAATTGAGGGGAATTTCTGAAAAATATTGTGATGATGAAAAATGTGCGGCAAACCAAGACAGAAATTGGTTAGTTCTCATTATAAGTTATAAGAAATCCAACTCTTTGGCCATTAAGGAGCACAAATGGAAAGTATAAAAAGAAACGTCGATTGACAAAAACGAAATAATTTAAAAGATATGATCTATCTGAATTTAAAGTCTCAATTCCAACAAATCTTGGACTTAAATAAAAAAATCCATTTTTGCTTTCGAAAGGGTTTTATATATGAGATGAATCTATTATTTCAATTTGTTTGTTACTTATTTTGTTAGTGAATTGAGGTATGTAGGTTTCAATACACATAAAAGACCAGAGAAGGTTTTCTAGTCTTTTATGTGTATGTCTGCTTTGGCTCGAATGATCGTTCTGAAGAAACTTCAGTTAAGTTATGTTATAGAAAAAAGAAAGGGGATTCTTGAGTTTTTTCCCTCCTGCTAAGAAAGCATTCGGCCCATTTCTCAAAATACTTCAATTGGTACACGCAAGAAATAGGCCAATTCAGCAGCTTTTTGTTCAATTTCCCGTGGAGTCAAATTCTCATCAGTACGAGTCAAAGGAACGGCCCCCTGACCTCTGATGTCCATATAAAGGACACGACAAGCATAAAGACCCTCTTTAACTTCTATTCTGATGGACTGAATATCCTTTATAAAGAATCGGAGGCAGATGCGACGATTTTTTCCAGGAAATCCCCAACGAAAAATACACACTATTCCTTCTTTTCTATCGAATCGATCATAACCACTACCTACATTCCACGAAATTGTGCACCACAAATAGGAACTAATAAAGAGACCTGCGATCCCATAGAAAGACATCACGAGCCCTTGTGGAAAAAAAACGATTTGCTGAGACGGAAATAAAGATGTGAAATTTCTACCAAAATAACTGGAAGTTCCAACCAATAAGAATCCTAATGAACCTAAAAAAAGGATAATGGCCCAGCAGAAATTACTTGTTTTTCGAGACCCCGTTATAGGTTCTATCCATATATGTTCTGATCGACAACTCATACTTGATCCGGTTGCATTTTATTGCAATTGAGAGAATACCCCAAATTCATTTGACTTGACTCTTTTTGTTTCCGAAGTCACTCTCATCAACTAGCACTAGGTTGATGTGAACCTTTAGGATTAATTCATTAAATTGGTTAGATCTAAAATAATAACATACCCTTTCTCGTATGATCCCACTATAGATATCGACATACATACTATAGATATCGACATACATATAGATACGCCGACTTTTTATTTCGGCCATCCGGCAATCCTGATCTTTTTGAAAATAACTAGAATTCATTTACCCATGTTTCTGCAGGCATAAGATTCCTTTAATCTTCGACAGAAGCCATATGTTATATCATATTCCACTAAATAGATATCTGTGTTATGATACGAGTCTAAGTTTTGAAAAAAAAATGGATGAGATTTTGTCCTACCGGATCTAAACAATCTTATTTTTTTGAACATGAAGAGATAAAGAAGCCATTGCAATTGCCGGAAATACTAGGCCCACCAAAGGCACAAAAACAGAGGGAAAGTTCAAAGTTGTCATAGAATGGGTACCCCGATTGACTATTTGTACCTGTTATTATTATTTAGAAAGATATCTTATAATAATTATAATTCATTATTGTAATTATGAAATTCTTATTAATATTCTTAATTAAGAATTCCATTTATTAATAAACTTATTAATAAGTATTTAATAAATTGGAATTCGAATTAGTCTAGATCTAAGTATCTATCTAAGAGAGTATATACTGGACTTATTCATCTTTCTACATGACAAATATGTATGATAATCACCTTTCTTATTATTCTTTATCTTTTCCTCGTCTTTTGCTCTTGTCTCCCAATTTTCATTTAATAAAGAAAAAGTTTCCTACAAATTATCGAAGGATTCGTCAGAATCCGATCCAACAGGGATTCTTAGTCAAAATGAGATTCTCAAGAGATAGAGAAAGATAGAAAGAGATAGAGAAAGATAGAAAACTCTATATCTATCTTTCTCTATCTGTCAACAAAGAAAATTCCAATTGTCTTATTTTTACTTGGAGTCCAATAAACTAACTACTTGTTTGCTACAAATAAATAATTGAACTTAATGTTCTGTTATACTCGAGTAATTTTGATTCAAAATAAAAGCAGAGAAACCGTGGGACCCAAATAACTTATTCAGAAGACTTTTTAACTTCTTACGTGGTACGACTAGATCGAATAACCCCTTGTCGAATAAATTTTCCGTCTCTTGTGAACCTTCAGGTACTTCTTTATTCAATGTTAGTTCAATTACCCTTTTACCCGCAAATGCAATATAGGCATCGGGTTCGGCAAAAATGACATCCCCCAACATACCAAAACTGGCTGTCACCCCACCGGTAGTAGGAGATGTAAGGATTGATATATAGAATAACTTTTTCTTTGTTTGAAAATCATATAAAGAAGAAGATATTTTAGCCATTTGTATCAAGCTCAAACTTCCTTCTTGCATGCGTGCCCCCCCGGAAGCACACACTATAATAAGAGGTAGAGATTGATTAGTGGCATACTCAACCAAACGGGTTATTTTCTCCCCGACTACGGATCCCATACTACCCCCCATAAACCCAAACTCCATAACCCCCATTGCTATGGGAATACCATTTAAATGGGCTAGACCGGTTTGAATAGCCTCAGTTAATCCTGTCTTTTTTTGATAAGAATCGATACGATCTATATAAGGATCCTCCTCCGAATGAAATTCAATGGGATCCAGAGAGGCCATCTTTTCATTCATAGGATCCCAAGTATCCGGATCGATCAAAAGTTTGAGTCTCTCTGAACTATTCATTTTAAAATGAAATCCACATCCTTCACAAGTATACAATCTTTCGTTCAAAAATCTCCTATAATTTAATGCATAACAATCATCGCACATAAGCCACAAATGTTTGTATTTGTGAGTGTAATTCTCCCTAGGATTAGGATCACTTCCAGAGTCAGAGTCATCCTCCTGAGGATCACCCCCGTAGCTAGGGTCATCCTTCTGAGGATTACTTCCATAGTCAAGGTAAGGCTCCTCAATATATCTATCTATCTTCTGAGGATCTCTTTCTATTTTAAAGCAAGTATCCTCAGGATATCTATCTATTTGAAGGTAATCCCCCCCAGGATTTCTTTTTTTTGGGGGGTAATACTCCGGATCACTTTCGAGGGCATCCGGATCACTTCCATAGTAAGGGTCATCCGGATCACTTCCATAGTAAGGGTCATCCGGATCACTTCCATAGTCAGGGTCATCCGGATCACTTCCATAGTCAGGGTCATCCGGATCACTTCCAGAGTCAGGGTCATCCTGATATCTCTCTAGTATCCGGCGACACTGCTCAAAAAATGCTTTTATCTTCTCGCGATCTCTTGTAGCGTTAGGGTCATCCTTCAGAAAATTTTTATATAGTGGAAGGCAAATCTCCTCGCCAAGTTCATCGTCAAGAGCACTAGAGTAACCCTTCCGACAAGGTCTATCTGCTTCAATCGCCCCAAAAAGTTTCTCTATCAGCTCAGGATCACCTTCATAGCCAGGGTCATCCGTATCACTTCCAGAGTCAGGGCCATCCGTATCACTTCCAGAGTCAGAGTGATCCTCAGGAGGATCACCTTCATAGCCAGGGCCATCCGTATCACTTCCAGAGTCAGGGCCGTCCGTATCACTTCCAGAGTCAGAGTGATCCTCAGGAGGATCACCTTCATAGCCAGGGCCACCCGTATCACTTCCAGAGTCAGGGCGACCCGTATCACTTCCAGAGTCAGGGCCATCCGTATCACTTCCAGAGCCAGGGCCACCCGTATCACTTCCAGAGTCAGAGTGATCCTCAGGAGGATCACCTTCATAGCCAGGGCCACCCGTATCACTTCCAGAGTCAGGGCCATCCGTATCACTTCCAGAGTCAGGGCCGTCCGTATCACTTCCAGAGTCAGAGTGATCCTCAGGAGGATCACCTTCATAATAGCTAGGATATCTCTCTACTATATGTAAAGCCTCCTTAAAAAATTTGTCTACCTTCTCCTGATCCTTTCTAGCGCCCGGGTCATCCTTCGGAAAATATTTAGCGTATAATTCACGTAGTTCAAGGCGAACCTCCTCCCTAACCCTCTCCAGAGGATCCGCTATAAAGAGAGGGTCACCGTTGTTATATCTCTCTATTATATCCTTAATCTCCTGATCAAATTTCTTTTTAGTCTCGGGATTTTTTGTAGCGCTCAGGTCGCCATTCGGAAAATATTTAGATATTACAGCGCGAATCATAGCAATAGCTTTCTCCTTACTCCTAAGACCACCTTCAAAATCCCTACAATCATCTCCACTGAAAAATATCTCTAGATGATATTCAGCCTCAGCAAAAAATGATTTTATCGTCTCATGATTGTTAGGGCGACGACACTTATGTATTATCGTCTCATGATTGTTAGGGCGACAACACTTCGGAAAATATTTATGTATTATCGTCTCATGATTGTTAGGGCGACAACACTTCGGAAAATATTTATGTATTATCGTCTCATGATTGATAGGGCGACGACACTTCGGAAAATATTTATGTATTATCGTCTCATGATTGTTAGGGCGACGACACTTTGGAAAATTTTTATGTAGTGGAAGGCGCA